GTTAATGTAGCTTATAATAAAGCAAAGCACTGAAAATGCTTAGATGGATTACCAAAAATCCCATAAACACAAAGGTTTGGTCCTGGCCTTATAATTAATTGGAGGTAAGATTACACATGCAAACATCCATAAACCGGTGTAAAATCCCTTAAACATTTACTCAAAAATTAAGGAGAGGGCATCAAGCACATAACACAATATAGCTCAAAACGCCTTGCCTAGCCACACCCCCACGGGACTCAGCAGTGATAAATATTAAGCAATAAACGAAAGTTTGACTAAGCTATACCTCTCAGGGTTGGTAAATTTCGTGCCAGCCACCGCGGTCATACGATTAACCCAAACTAATTATTTTCGGCGTAAAACGTGCCAACTATAGACTACACAATAGAACTAAAATCCAACTTATATGTGAAAATTCATTGTTAGGACCCAAAAATCAACAACGAAAGTAATTCTAACTGTTAATACAACGCACGATAGCTAGGACCCAAACTGGGATTAGATACCCCACTATGCCTAGCCCTAAACCTTAATAATTACACATACAAAAATATTTGCCAGAGAACTACTAGCCACAGCTTAAAACTCAAAGGACTTGGCGGTACTTTATACCCATCTAGAGGAGCCTGTTCTATAATCGATAAACCCCGTTCTACCTTACCACTTCTTGCTAATTCAGCCTATATACCGCCATCTTCAGCAAACCCTAAAAAGGCACCAAAGTAAGCACAATAACAAACATAAAAACGTTAGGTCAAGGTGTAGCCAATGAAGTGGAAAGAAATGGGCTACATTTTCTTTCCAAAGAACATTACGAATCCCTTTATGAAACTAAAGGACAAAGGAGGATTTAGTAGTAAATTAAGAATAGAGAGCTTAATTGAATAGCGCAATGAAGTACGCACACACCGCCCGTCACCCTCCTCAAATTAAATTAACACGTACCTATACATAATTTTACCAACAAATTTATGAGAGGAGATAAGTCGTAACAAGGTAAGCATACTGGAAAGTGTGCTTGGAATAATCACAGTGTAGCTTAAATACAAAGCATCTGGCCTACACCCAGAAGAATTCATAAAAATGAACACTTTGAACTAACCCTAGCCCTAAAACCAATTGACATAACTAAATCACTATATAAATTAAACCATTTAACTTAAAAAGTATCGGAGAAAGAAATTTACCACCAGGCGCTATAGAGAAAGTACCGTAAGGGAATGATGAAAGATTAGTCCAAAGTAAAAACAAGCAAAGATTAAACCTTGTACCTTTTGCATAATGAGTTAACTAGAAAAACCTTAACAAAAAGAATTTAAGCTAAAAACCCCGAAACCAAACGAGCTACCTAAAAACAATTTCATGAATCAACCCGTCTATGTAGCAAAATAGTGGGAAGATTTTTAGGTAGAGGTGAAAAGCCTACCGAGCTTGGTGATAGCTGGTTGCCCAAAAAAGAATTTCAGTTCAACTTTAAGCTTACCATAAGAATAGCAAATCAAAATGTAAACTTAAAATATAGCCAAAAGAGGGACAGCTCTTTAGGTAAGGAAAAAGCCTTAAATAGTGAATAAATAACTTATAACTAACTTAACCATTGTAGGCCTAAAAGCAGCCATCAATAAAGAAAGCGTTCAAGCTCAACATACCCATACATGAATTAATCCCACAAATCCCAATAAATTCCTATACTACAAATTGGGCTAATCTATAAACCCATAGATGAAATACTGTTAATATGAGTAACAAGAACTATTTCTCCTAGCACAAGTGTATGACAACCCGGATAACCATTGTCAATTATCGAACCACAGGTACTAACCCCACAATAAAACTACCTAATATTAACTCGTTAACCCAACACAGGTGTGCTTTAAGGAAAGATTAAAAAAAGTAAAAGGAACTCGGCAAACACGAGCCCCGCCTGTTTACCAAAAACATCACCTCTAGCATAACAAGTATTAGAGGCATTGCCTGCCCAGTGACTGAAGTTAAACGGCCGCGGTATCCTGACCGTGCAAAGGTAGCATAATCACTTGTTCCTTAATTAGGGACTAGAATGAATGGCTAAACGAGGGTTCAACTGTCTCTTACTTTCAATCAGTGAAATTGACCTTCCAGTGAAGAGGCTGGAATATCACAATAAGACGAGAAGACCCTATGGAGCTTTAATTTACTAGTTTAACTTATGCATAATAACCTAATGGACCAAAACAAAATAAGCATAAACTAAAAATTTCGGTTGGGGTGACCTCGGAGAACAAAAAATCCTCCGAACGATTTTAACCTAGACCAACAAGTCAAAGTAACACTAATATCCAATTGACCCAATTATTGATCAACGGACCAAGTTACCCTAGGGATAACAGCGCAATCCTATTTAAGAGTCCATATCGACAATTAGGGTTTACGACCTCGATGTTGGATCAGGACATCCCAATGGTGCAGAAGCTATTAATGGTTCGTTTGTTCAACGATTAAAGTCCTACGTGATCTGAGTTCAGACCGGAGCAATCCAGGTCGGTTTCTATCTATTCACAATTTCTCCCAGTACGAAAGGACAAGAGAAATAGAGCCCCCTTATCACAAGTGCTCTCAACCAATTTATGAAAGAAATCTCAACAAAATATGTATGTCCAACAAACAGACCTAGATCAGGTTATTAGGGTGGCAGAGCCAGGCAATTGCGTAAGACTTAAAACCTTCTTCCCAGAGGTTCAAATCCTCTCCCTAATAATGTACTTTATTAATATCCTGACACTTCTAATTCCAATCCTAATTGCCATAGCCTTCCTCACCCTAGTGGAACGAAAAATTTTAGGTTACATACAATTACGCAAAGGCCCCAACATCGTCGGTCCATACGGCATTCTACAACCATTTGCAGATGCCATAAAACTATTTATAAAAGAACCTATACGCCCCTTAACTACCTCAATATCACTATTCATCATTGCACCAACCCTCTCCCTCACATTAGCCCTAAGCCTATGAATTCCTCTACCAATACCCCACCCCCTCATCAACCTTAACTTAGGCATACTATTTATTCTAGCTACCTCAAGCCTTTCAGTTTACTCCATTTTATGATCAGGCTGAGCATCAAATTCAAAATACTCCCTATTCGGAGCCCTACGAGCCGTTGCCCAAACCATCTCTTACGAAGTCACAATAGCCATCATCCTTTTATCCGTACTCCTAATAAGCGGCTCATTCTCCCTACAAATACTTATTACTACACAAGAACATACCTGACTATTAATACCTGCCTGACCAATAGCCATAATATGATATATTTCAACCCTAGCAGAAACAAACCGAGCCCCCTTCGACCTCACAGAAGGAGAGTCAGAACTAGTTTCAGGCTTCAACGTCGAATACGCCGCAGGACCATTCGCCCTATTTTTCATAGCTGAATACACTAACATTATCTTAATAAATGCTTTGACATCAATTGTATTCCTAGGACCCTTATACTACATCAACCACCCTGAATTATACTCAATTAACTTCATAACAGAAACATTACTACTATCCACAACCTTCCTATGAATTCGAGCATCCTACCCCCGCTTTCGATATGACCAACTAATGCACCTCCTATGAAAAAATTTCCTCCCCTTAACACTAGCACTCTGCATATGATATATTTCTCTTCCAATTTTTTCAGCGGGAATCCCACCCTACACATAGAAATATGTCTGACAAAAGAGTTACTTTGATAGAGTAAATAATAGAGGTTTAAACCCTCTTATTTCTAGGATAATAGGAATTGAACCTACACTTAAGAATTCAAAATTCTTCGTGCTACCAATACACCCCATCCTATGCAGTAAGGTCAGCTAACTAAGCTATCGGGCCCATACCCCGAAAATGTTGGTCTAAACCCTTCCCGTACTAATTAACCCTATCACCCTTATCATCATCTACTTCACCATTTTCATAGGACCCACAATCACAATATCTAGTTCCAACTTACTCCTAATATGAGTTGGATTAGAAGTAAGCCTCTTAGCCATTGTTCCTCTACTAACTAACAAGAAAACCCCACGATCAACCGAAGCAGCAACAAAATACTTTCTCACACAAGCTACAGCCTCGATAATTATATTACTAGCCATTATCCTTAACTTCAAACAATCAGGAGTATGAGTATTTCAGCAACAAACCAACAGCATACTACTCAACATAACACTCATTTCACTAGCCATAAAACTTGGATTAGCCCCATTCCACTACTGACTGCCCGAAGTCACCCAAGGAATTCCCATACACATTGGACTGATCCTACTGACATGACAAAAAATCGCCCCACTATCAATCCTATATCAAATCCATCAGCTGCTAAATCCAACTATCACAACCATTCTTGCAATTACATCAGTCTTTATCGGTGCCTGAGGAGGACTAAACCAAACACAAACACGAAAAATTATAGCATACTCATCAATTGCCCACATAGGGTGAATAGTAGCAATCCTCCCATACAACCCCAACCTAACACTCCTAAATCTAATAATCTACATCCTATTGACCATCCCAATATTCATCTCCCTCATAACAGACTCAGCAACAACAATCAACTCATTCTCACTAGCATGAAACAAAACCCCCATAATTCTAGCCATAACATCCATCATCCTCCTATCCATAGGAGGCCTCCCCCCTCTCACAGGATTCTTACCAAAATGAACAATTATCTCAGAACTCCTAAAAAATAACTGCTCTATCCTGCCAACACTAATAGCCATAATAGCCCTATTAAACTTATTCTTTTACACACGACTAATTTATTCCGTATCTCTCACCATATTCCCAACCAACAACAACTCCAAAATAATTTCCCACCACACAAACCTAAAATATAGCCCTATCCTACCAACACTAACAGTATTAAGCACCCTAACCCTACCACTTTCATCCCAGCTAATAACATAGAAGTTTAGGATATAATAAAGTCCAAGAGCCTTCAAAGCCCTTAGAAAACAAACAAGTTTAACTTCTGAATAAGGACTGTAAGACTATACCCTACATCTATTGAATGCAAATCAATTGCTTTAATTAAGCTAAGACCTTAACTAGATTGGAAGGATTCAAACCTACGAAAATTTAGTTAACAGCTAAATACCCTATTTACTGGCTTCAATCTACTTCTCCCGCCTATCAGAAAAGAGGCGGGAGAAGCCTTAGTAGAGGGGATCTCTACACCTTCGAATTTGCAATTCGACATGACAATCACCTTAAGGCTTCCTGGTAAAAAGGGGATTTAACCCCTGTCTTTAGATTTACAGTCTAATGCTTACTCAGCCATTTTACCTATGTTCGTAAACCGTTGACTATTTTCAACCAACCACAAAGATATTGGGACCCTCTATTTATTATTTGGCGCTTGAGCAGGAATAGTAGGAACAGCCTTAAGCATTTTAATTCGAGCTGAATTAGGACAACCAGGCGCACTCCTAGGCGACGACCAAATCTATAACGTTATCGTCACAGCCCATGCATTCGTAATAATTTTCTTTATAGTTATACCAATAATAATCGGAGGGTTCGGAAACTGACTTGTACCACTGATAATTGGAGCCCCTGACATGGCATTCCCACGAATAAACAACATAAGCTTTTGATTACTTCCTCCATCATTTCTTCTTCTCCTAGCATCCTCCATAGTAGAAGCCGGAGCAGGAACAGGATGGACAGTATACCCCCCTTTAGCCGGGAATCTAGCCCACGCCGGAGCATCTGTAGACTTAACTATTTTCTCCCTTCACCTAGCCGGAGTATCCTCTATCTTAGGAGCTATTAACTTTATTACAACTATTATTAATATAAAACCCCCTGCCATAACCCAATACCAAACACCTCTCTTTGTATGATCCGTATTAATTACAGCCGTTCTATTACTTCTCTCACTACCAGTATTAGCAGCGGGCATTACTATACTTCTCACAGACCGAAACCTAAATACTACTTTCTTTGATCCTGCTGGAGGAGGAGACCCTATCCTATATCAACATCTATTCTGATTCTTTGGCCACCCAGAAGTCTATATCCTTATCCTCCCAGGATTTGGAATTATTTCACACGTAGTTACCTACTATTCTGGAAAAAAAGAGCCATTCGGATACATAGGAATAGTTTGAGCCATGATATCTATTGGCTTCCTAGGATTTATCGTATGAGCACATCATATATTTACAGTAGGCCTAGACGTAGACACACGAGCCTACTTTACATCTGCCACTATAATTATCGCTATTCCCACAGGCGTTAAGGTATTCAGCTGACTTGCTACCTTACATGGAGGCAATATCAAATGATCCCCCGCTATACTATGAGCCTTAGGGTTTATTTTCTTATTTACAGTAGGAGGCCTAACTGGAATCGTCCTATCTAACTCATCACTTGACATTGTACTTCATGACACATACTATGTAGTAGCCCATTTCCACTATGTACTGTCTATAGGAGCAGTATTCGCCATTATAGCTGGCTTCGTTCACTGATTCCCACTATTCTCAGGATACACCCTAGATGACACATGAGCTAAAGCCCATTTCGCCATCATATTCGTAGGTGTTAACATAACATTTTTCCCTCAACACTTCCTAGGATTATCAGGGATACCTCGCCGATACTCCGACTACCCAGATGCTTACACCACATGAAACACAATCTCATCAATAGGCTCATTCATCTCACTTACAGCTGTCCTTGTTATAATCTTTATAATTTGAGAAGCCTTTGCATCAAAACGAGAAGTACTTTCAGTTTCTTACTCTTCAACAAACCTAGAATGACTTCACGGATGTCCCCCACCTTACCACACATTCGAAGAGCCTTCCTACGTTAAAGTTAAGTAAGAAAGGAAGGATTCGAACCCCCTACAACTGGTTTCAAGCCAATCTCATAACCACTATGTCTTTCTCAATGAGATATTAGTAAAACAATTACATAACTTTGTCAAGGTTAAATTATAGACTTAAATCTATATATCTTACATGGCTTACCCTTTCCAACTTGGCTTACAAGACGCCACATCACCTATCATGGAAGAGCTTATAAACTTCCACGACCATACCCTAATAATTGTTTTTCTCATTAGCTCCCTAGTACTCTATATCATTTCACTAATATTAACAACAAAATTAACACATACTAGCACGATAGACGCCCAAGAAGTAGAAACAATTTGAACAATCCTCCCAGCTGTCATCCTTATTCTGATTGCTCTCCCCTCCCTACGAATTTTATATATAATAGACGAAATCAATAACCCAGTTTTAACCGTAAAAACCATGGGACACCAATGATACTGAAGCTACGAATACACCGACTATGAAGACCTATGCTTTGACTCCTACATAATCCCAACCAACGACTTAAAACCGGGCGAACTCCGCCTACTAGAAGTTGACAACCGAGTAGTCCTACCAATAGAACTCCCAATTCGTATATTAATCTCATCCGAAGACGTCTTACATTCCTGAGCTGTCCCTTCACTAGGATTAAAAACCGATGCAATCCCAGGCCGCCTTAATCAAGCCACAGTAACATCAAACCGGCCTGGCCTGTTTTACGGTCAATGCTCCGAAATCTGTGGATCAAATCACAGCTTCATACCCATTGTACTAGAAATAGTACCCCTTAAATACTTCGAAAACTGATCAGCTTCTATAATTTAAATTCATTGCGAAGCTTAGAGCGTTAACCTTTTAAGTTAAAGTTAGAGACCAGAAATCTCCACAATGATATGCCACAACTAGACACATCCACATGATTTATTACTATCATCTCCTCGATAATTACATTATTTATTCTATTTCAACTAAAAATCTCTTCCCAAACCTTCCCTGCAACCCCCTCACCCAAAATCATAGCCACAGAAAAATCAAATAACCCTTGAGAATTAAAATGAACGAAAATCTATTTGCCTCTTTCATTACCCCAACAGTAATAGGCCTTCCAATTGTCGTAACCATTATTATATTCCCATCAATTCTATTCCCATCATCAGAGCGCCTGATTACCAACCGCCTACACTCATTTCAACACTGGCTAATCAAACTTATCATCAAACAAATAATATTAATCCATACACCAAAAGGACGAACCTGAACACTGATAATTGTATCACTAATTATATTTATTGGCTCAACTAACCTCTTAGGCCTACTTCCTCACACATTCACCCCTACCACCCAACTGTCCATAAACCTAAGCATAGCCATCCCTCTATGAGCAGGAGCCGTAATTTTAGGGTTCCGACACAAACTAAAAAATTCTTTAGCCCATTTCCTACCACAAGGAACACCCATTTCACTCATTCCTATACTAATTATCATTGAAACCATCAGCTTATTCATTCAACCAATAGCACTAGCAGTACGACTAACAGCAAACATCACAGCAGGCCACCTATTAATACACCTAATTGGAGGAGCTACTTTAGTACTCATGAACATCAGCCCACCAACCGCCACAATCACATTTATTATTCTTCTTCTACTTACAGTACTTGAATTTGCCGTAGCCTTAATTCAAGCCTATGTATTTACTCTCCTAGTAAGCCTGTACCTACATGATAACACATAATGGCCCACCAAACCCACGCATACCACATAGTAAATCCAAGCCCATGACCACTAACAGGAGCACTATCAGCCCTTCTACTCACATCCGGCCTAGTAATGTGATTCCATTACAACTCCACAATTCTCCTTTCACTAGGCCTACTAACAAATATCCTAACCATGTACCAATGATGACGAGACATTATCCGTGAAGGAACATTCCAAGGCCACCACACCCCTATTGTACAAAAAGGCCTACGATACGGAATAATCCTATTCATCATCTCCGAAGTATTCTTCTTTTCCGGATTCTTTTGAGCATTTTATCATTCCAGCCTAGTCCCCACCCATGACCTAGGCGGTTGCTGACCTCCAACAGGAATTACCCCCTTAAATCCCCTAGAAGTCCCTCTTCTAAACACATCAGTTCTCCTGGCATCAGGAGTTTCAATTACATGAGCCCATCACAGCCTCATAGAAGGCAACCGAAATCACATAAACCAAGCCTTACTAATCACTATTCTCCTAGGATTATATTTCACCATCCTTCAAGCTTCAGAATATTTCGAAACATCATTTTCCATCTCAGACGGAATTTACGGCTCAACATTCTTCATAGCAACAGGATTCCATGGCCTACATGTAATTATCGGCTCAACTTTCCTCATTATCTGCTTATTACGACAACTAAAATTTCACTTCACATCAAAACATCATTTTGGATTTGAAGCGGCAGCATGATACTGACACTTCGTAGATGTAGTTTGACTATTCCTATATGTTTCTATTTATTGATGAGGATCATACTCCCTTAGTATAAAAATTATAACTGACTTCCAATCAGTAGATTCTGAAAAAATTCAGAAGAGAGTAATTAATCTATTTATCATTATTATAATTAATATTACCCTATCTTTTATCCTTATTACAATCGCATTCTGATTACCTCAAATAAATCTCTATTCCGAAAAAGCAAACCCATACGAATGTGGATTTGACCCAACAAGTTCTGCGCGCCTCCCTTTTTCAATAAAATTTTTCTTAGTGGCTATTACATTCCTTCTGTTCGACCTAGAAATCGCCCTCCTACTCCCCCTCCCATGAGCAGTACAAACAACTAACATTACCACAATAACAACAACCGCCTTTATCCTAATTACTATCTTAGCTCTTGGCCTAAGCTACGAATGAACACAAAAAGGACTAGAATGAACAGAATAACTGGTAATTAGTTTAAACAAAATTAATGATTTCGACTCATTAGATTATGATAACAATCATAATTACCAATAATGACATCTGCCTTCCTAAATTTAACCCTAGCCTTTACATTATCTCTCCTAGGTACCCTTATGTTTCGTTCTCACCTGATATCCACCCTCCTTTGCCTAGAAGGAATGATGCTATCCCTATTCATTATAACCTCAACATCCACACTAAACTCAAACTCCATAGCCTCCATAACCATTCCAATCACCATCCTAGTTTTTGCAGCCTGTGAAGCAGCAGTAGGCCTAGCCCTACTAGCAAAAATCTCAAACACTTACGGGACAGATTACGTACAAAACCTCAACCTCCTGCAATGCTAAAAATTATTTTCCCTTCACTCATGCTCCTTCCACTAACATGGCTCTCAACCAACAAAAAAGTCTGAACTAACGTCACCTCCTACAGCTTTCTAGTAAGCCTAACAAGTCTATCACTACTATGACAAAATAACGAAAACTACCTAAATTTCTCAACTACATTCTCTTCCGATCCTCTATCCACCCCCCTAATCATTTTAACAGCCTGATTACTCCCACTGATAATTCTCGCTAGTCAAAACCATATAAAAAAAGAAACTCCCACACATCAAAAACTTTATATCTCAATACTCATTAGCCTTCAAACCTTACTTATCATAACATTTTCCACAACAGAACTTATCTTATTTTATATCCTATTCGAAGCCACTCTAATTCCAACATTAATTATCATTACCCGATGGGGCAACCAAACGGAACGTCTCAACGCAGGCATTTATTTCCTATTTTACACATTAATTGGTTCTATCCCACTTTTAATCGCCCTACTCTCAATTCAGAACTCTATAGGAACCCTCAACTTCCTTATCCTCTCCCTCACAACACAGCCTTTATCCTCAACATGGTCCAACAACATCATATGACTAGCATGCATAATAGCATTCATAGTTAAAATACCATTATATGGTGTACACCTGTGGCTACCAAAAGCCCACGTAGAAGCTCCAATTGCAGGATCCATAATCCTAGCAGCGATCCTACTAAAACTAGGAGGCTACGGAATAATACGAGTCTCTATCATCCTAGACCCTCTAACAAAATCCCTAGCCTACCCATTCATTATACTCTCCCTATGAGGAATAATCATAACTAGCTCAATCTGCCTGCGCCAAACAGACCTAAAATCATTAATTGCTTACTCATCAGTAAGTCATATGGCCTTAGTTATCACAGCCATTATGATTCAAACACCATGAAGTTTCATAGGAGCTACCATATTAATAATCGCACACGGCCTAACCTCATCACTCCTATTCTGCCTAGCAAACACCAACTACGAACGGATCCACAGCCGAACTATAATTATAGCTCGAGGATTACAAACAATTTTTCCACTGATAGCAACATGATGACTACTAGCAAGCCTAGCTAACTTAGCCCTACCACCCCTAATTAACCTCATAGGAGAACTATTCATCGTTATAGCAACATTCTCTTGATCAAATCCCTCTATCATCCTCACAGCAACAAACATTGTCATCACAGGAATGTATTCAATGTACATAATTATTACAACCCAACGAGGTAAGTTAACTAGCCATATAAATAACCTTCAACCCTCCCACACACGAGAATTAACACTCATAGCCCTCCACATCATCCCCCTCCTACTATTAACAGCTAACCCCAAACTCATCACAGGCCTGACAATATGTAGATATAGTTTACAAAAAACATTAGACTGTGAATCTAATAACAGGAAATTATATTCCTTATTTACCAAGAAAGTATGCAAGAACTGCTAATTCGCGCGCCCATACCTAAACATATGGCTTTCTTACTTTTATAGGATAGAAGCAATCCTTTGGTCTTAGGAACCAAAAACTTTGGTGCAACTCCAAATTAAAGTAATAAATATAATAACATCCGCAATCCTCATAATTTTAGTTTTACTCACAGCACCAATCATTATCTCTATAACCAACCTACCCAAACTCATGGACTTCCCATCATATGCTACCTCATCAATCAAATTCTCATTTTTCCTCAGCCTACTACCCTTATTATTATTTTTTCACTACAATACAGAGTACATAATCACTAACTGACACTGACTAACCATCAACTCTATCAATCTAAGCATAAGCTTCAAAATTGACTACTTCTCAATCCTATTCCTATCAGTAGCCTTATTCGTAACATGATCAATCATACAATTCTCCTCATGATACATACATTCCGACCCCCACATTAACCGATTCATTAAATACTTAATACTATTCCTAATTACTATACTAATCCTAACCTCAGCTAACAATCTATTCCAACTCTTCATCGGATGAGAAGGAGTAGGGATTATATCCTTCCTACTAATCGGATGATGGTACGGCCGTGCAGACGCCAACACAGCAGCCCTCCAAGCAATCCTATACAACCGAGTAGGCGACATTGGCTTTATCCTAGCTATGACCTGGTTCTGCCTAAATACAAACTCTTGAGAACTCCAACAAATCTTCCTAGCCAATAACAGCAACCTGGTACCCCTCATAGGACTCCTAATTGCAGCTACAGGAAAATCTGCCCAATTTGGTCTCCACCCATGACTCCCATCAGCCATAGAAGGCCCAACTCCTGTGTCCGCCCTATTGCACTCAAGCACTATAGTTGTCGCAGGAATCTTCCTAATAATCCGATTTCATCCACTAACCTCAAACAACAGTACTATCATGACAGCCATACTATGCCTTGGAGCCATCACTACACTATTTACAGCAATCTGCGCACTCACCCAAAACGATATTAAAAAAATTGTAGCCTTTTCTACATCCAGCCAACTAGGCCTTATAATAGTTACACTAGGAATTAACCAACCCTACCTAGCTTTCCTCCACATCTGCACCCACGCATTCTTCAAAGCCATATTATTCATATGCTCCGGATCAATCATTCACAGCCTAAATGACGAACAAGACATTCGAAAAATAGGTAGTATTATAAAAGTAATGCCATTTACATCATCCTGCCTTATCATCGGAAGCCTAGCCTTAACCGGAATACCTTTCCTCACAGGCTTCTACTCCAAAGACCTCATCATCGAAGCCATCAGCACGTGCAATACCAACGCCTGAGCCCTAATAGTTACCTTAATCGCCACATCCATAACTGCTATATATAGTATACGAATTATCTACTTCGTTACTATGACAAAACCACGCTACTCCCCACTAATTACCATCAACGAAAACAACCCAAACCTCATTAATCCTATTAAACGCTTAGCATTAGGAAGCATTATAGCAGGCTTTCTTATCTCACTAAACATCCCCCCAACTAACATCCAAGTTCTTACAATACCCTGATATCTAAAAATAACAGCCCTATTCATCACAATCCTAGGCTTCGCCATCGCCCTAGAACTCAACAACTCAACCCTAAATTTATTACCAACAAAAGAAGCCACCCGACCCTCACTATTCTCAACATCACTAGGCTATTTCCCATCAATCGTACATCGAGCAATCCCCCAAAAAACACTAAATACCAGCTATAAAATGTCCCTAAACCTTCTAGACCTAATCTGACTAGAAAAAACAATTCCAAAATCAACCTCAATCACCCACACTCATCTATCCAAAATAATAGCCGATCAAAAAGGACTAATCAAACTATACTTCCTATCATTTCTTATTACAATCTCACTAATCTTTATTTTACATACACTTAATCCCGAGTGATTTCAATAATAATAAAAATCCCCGCAAATAACGACCACCCAGCTACCACCATCATCCAAGTAGCACAGCTATACATACCCGCAACCCCAATACCACCTTCCAGCATCACCCCAACATCATCAACCTCATACATCAACCAATCCCCCAGACTATTAAAATCAACTAACTCAATCTTACCACTCAAGCCAAGCAAATAAAACATCAACAACTCCATAAAAAGACCCAAAACAAAAAACCCTAAAATAAACCAATTAGAGCCCCAAGTCTCCGGATATTCCTCAGTAGCTATAGCAGTTGTGTACCCAAATACAACCAACATCCCACCCAAATAAATTAAAAATACTATCAAACCTAAAAACGAACCCCCAAAACCTAAAACCATCAAACACCCAATACACCCACTAACAATCAAACCAAGCCCCCCATAAATAGGCGAAGGCTTCAACGCCAACCCCAAACAACCAGCCAAAAACAATAAACTTAAAATAAACATATAATTTGTCATCATTTCTACACAGCATTTAACTGCGACCAATGACATGAAAAATCATCGTTGTAATTCAACTATAGAAACACCTAATGACAAACATTCGAAAATCCCACCCCCTACTCAAAATCATCAACCACTCCTTCATTGACCTTCCCGCCCCATCCAACATTTCATCATGATGAAACTTCGGCTCTCTCCTAGGAGTCTGCCTCATAATTCAAATCATCACAGGCCTATTCCTAGCAATACACTATACATCCGACACTACAACAGCATTCTCATCAGTCACCCATATCTGCCGAGATGTAAACTACGGCTGACTAATTCGATACTTACATGCTAACGGAGCTTCCATATTCTTCATCTGCCTTTACCTCCACGTAGGACGAGGAATGTACTACGGATCCTACACCTTCCTAGAAACATGAAACATTGGAATTATTCTACTATTTGCAGTTATAGCAACCGCATTCATAGGCTATGTACTTCCATGAGGACAAATATCTTTCTGAGGGGCCACAGTAATTACAAACCTACTATCAGCTATTCCTTATATCGGAACCACCCTAGTCGAATGAATCTGAGGAGGCTTCTCAGTAGACAAAGCAACTTTAACCCGTTTTTTCGCCTTCCACTTCATTCTCCCATTTATCATTGCCGCTCTTGCAATTGTCCATCTACTTTTTCTTCACGAAACAGGATCAAACAACCCCACAGGATTAGACTCCAACGCAGACAAAATCCCATTCCACCCATATTACACAATTAAAGACCTCCTAGGAGTATTTATGCTATTTCTATTTTTAATAACCCTAGTACTATTCTTCCCAGACCTACTAGGAGACCCAGACAACTACACACCTGCCAACCCCCTAAATACCCCACCACACATCAAGCCAGAATGATACTTTCTATTCGCCTACGCCATCCTACGTTCCATCCCCAACAAACTAGGAGGAGTCGTAGCCCTAGTCCTATCAATTCTCATCCTAGCCTTTCTACCATTCTTACACACCTCAAAACAACGCAGCCTAACCTTTCGCCCTATCACTCAAATTCTATACTGAATTTTAGCAGCCAACCTCCTCATTCTAACATGAATTGGGGGCCAACCAGTAGAACACCCATTCATCATCATTGGTCAACTAGCCTCCATCAGCTATTTCTCAATCATCCTTGTCCTAATACCAATTTCCGGAATTATTGAGGACAAAATACTAAAATGAAATTAATCGTCCCGATAGTATAAAAATTACCCTGGTCTTGTAAACCAAAAATGAAGAATCAATCTTCTCAGGACATCCCATCAAGAAGAAGGAAGCAACCCTCACCATCAACACCCAAAGCTGATATTCTTATTAAACTACTTCTTGGCAGTACATAAAATGATATAGGACATAGGACATTAATGTATATCGTACATTAAATTCTTTTCCCCATGCATATAAGCAATGTAAATTTTAATTAATGTATTAAGACATAATATTTAAGTCAATTTAAACTTTATAATAACATGAATATTCTTGAGTACATTATAATAATGCTTTCCGGACATATCTGTGTTATTAGACATACACCATAGAATCATAAACCTTTCTTTTCCATATGACTATCCCTAACCCCAGTTTGTCTATATTTCTACCATCCTCCGTGAAATCAACAACCCGCCCACCAGTCCCCCTCTTCTCGCTCCGGGCCCATACAACTTGGGGGTCGCTATCCTGGAACTTTATCAGACATCTGGTTCTTACTTCAGGGTCATAAATGGTTTATCGTCCATACGTTCCCCTTAAATAAGACATCTCGATGGTACGGGTCTACCCACCGTGACCAACATAATTATAAATCTCATACATTTGGTATTTTTTAATTTTCGGATGCCTTCAGTCAACATAGCCGTCAAGGCATGAAGGTCAGCCCAAAGTCCCGGCGAACCTCTTAATTAAGAGTCATTTATCCCCATAAACAAAGCCCTAAAGGCTATATATCCATGTTTGTAAGACATACAAATTTACCAAAACTGAAAAAACTATCAACCAACAAACCCCCCCCACCCCCCAACTTTAATGCCAAACCCCAAAAACATTAAAGAAGCCAAAAATTCTTGATTCTTAAAAGATCCCTTTTCATTCTAATGGACCACAGAATTTTGACCTAAATTCTAGTATTAGTAAAATTTTCCCACACAAACTTTACCTAACCAAAACCCCTCTTCCCCGCCCAACCCTAGAGAAATTTACCACACACA